GAGACATTGTAGAATAGGCTAAACTTCTCTTAATATCTTTTTGAGCAAGAGCTAAAGTAGCTCCAAATAGTACTGTTATTATACCTATCAAAGCTATTAGATTCATTATGTAAGGTATTACTATAAAAAGCGGAAGAAGCCGAGCGACAAGAAAAATTCCCGCTGCTACCATCGTAGCAGCATGTATAAGAGCCGAAATGGGGGTAGGGCCCTCCATAGCATCAGGTAACCATACATGAAGAGGAAATTGAGCAGATTTAGCAACTGCACCTGCAAATAATAGGACCCCGCACAAAGTAACAAATAATAAATTAACCTCATTATTATAAATAAAGTTATTGAATATTTTAAACAAATCGCGAAATTCAAAACTCCCCGTTGTCCAATAAAGACCTAAAATCCCTAATAATAAACCAAAATCCCCCCCGCGATTAGTTACAAATGCCTTTTGACAAGCATTCGCCGCAGTAGGTCGGGTGAACCAAAAACCTATTAATAGATAAGAACACATTCCAACCAATTCCCAAAAAATATAAATTTGTATCAAATTCGAACTAGTCACTAATCCCAACATTGATGTATTGAACAAACTCATATAAGCAAAAAATCTCAAATATCCTTGATCATGAGACATATAATTGTCACTATAAATAAGAACCATAATTCCAACAGTCGTGATTAATATTGACATAATACAAGTAAGTGGATCGATCAAGTAGCCCAACTCTAAAGAAAAATCATTATTGATAGTCCAAGACCATACATATTGATAGATATAATTACTATTTATTTGATCAATAGACAGATAAACTGAAAAAATCATAACTATACTTAACAATAAAACACTCGGAAAAGACCACATACGTCGAAGGTTTTTTGTTGCCGTCGGAAAAAATAGAAGTCCCAATCCTATTAAGATAGGAATTGGAAGTGAGATGAAAGGTATGATCCATGAATATTGATACGTATATTCCATAAAAAAAGTATATTTTATTCCTAATTAATTTTTCTGATTCACCAGCTCTTATCTCTTTTCAAAAGGATCAGTTAATAAAAAATTTAACACAACTTAATTAAATAGAATTTTATATTCTTAATTATTCTTAATTTTTTGCTAAAAAATACTTCATTTCGACTCAAGAAATTAGAATTGTTCAAATAAGATGACCCACTGAAACTATTAATGAACACAACTATTCATTTTAATTAAGGAAAATTTTATGACAATATATAAACGGCAAATTTTCTTTATTATTTAGTATGCATTACAAAAATTTACCGCTATAGAGCAAGAAGGAATAATTACACGAAAAACACTATTTTTATTTTGGTATCAATCATAAAAGATAAAAGACAGCCTACAAGTTGATCCAGTAAAATAAGACTTCTTTTTATTAAGTTCGTTTATTACGTTACGAATCATTAAACGATTAATTTTATTTTTTTAAATAACATTATATTTTTTTCTTTGTTCCTAATCTACTAATTTTAAATTTTAGATATCTATATTAGGAGTATAATATAATTTAAAGAATAAATGGATAAATAATAAAAAGAACAATTCGTTTTGAACAATAGATGTCTTTCACATCCAACTATAGCAATGAATAATCTATTATAATTTTTTAATGGCAGTTCCAAAAAAGCGCACTTCGATATCAAAAAAACGGATTCGGAAAAATATTTGGAAAACCAAAGGGCGTCGGGCAGCGTTGAAAGCTTTTTCGATAGCAAAATCTCTTTCAACGGGGAATTCACAAAGTTTTTTTGGGGACAAATCAAATAAATAATCAAACATTGGAATAATATGAATTGGTTTGACTCAAAAAACAACCTAGTTGAAATTCGTTTATAATTTATATTATTAAAATAAAAATTTTATTATATTATAAAAAAAATTGAATAATATAATGTGAATTTATTAAAAAAAATTGTCACTAAAATAAATATATTCAAATCAAAATAAACATTTTTTTTTTAATCAAAGCAATTATTGGAATTTCCTAATATTTTGAGCGGATGAATATGAACCTTTTTTTTTAGGATATGTAAAATTAAGAATTCTTTTGTTTACTCAATTTTAAAATATAAAAATGGTACTTTTTTCTTGTTCAAAGAATAAAAAAAAAATACAAGGGTTGACCTTTCTTTTTAATATCTTTGTTTTATAATTTTCGGGATGGGGAAAATAAGAATCCCCATCGCCCCAATAAAATAAAACAAAAATTTTTCTTTATTTTTTTTTTCTATATTAAATATAGTTATAATAGTTATATATAATATCTAAATATAGAAGATCAAATAGTAAACTTAAACTCTTTATTAAAAATTTAATGAGGCATTGAAAGGATGACATTAGTTGATTAAGTTAAAACCTTATTTTAAAATTCTATGAACCCTTATTTCTTTTCTCTAAATCATTATTACTATTATATATCCCGCAATACATAATTAAATTGGTTTGCAAAATCCTAACACAAATTCTATACACAACGAAAAC